TTCCTGGTTGAGACCATACATAAAAATGAAATTGCCATAAATGGACAAAGAAATATTTCCATTTATTCATCAAAAAAGGCGTATCCTTTGAAGCCAGAATTGATTTTCCTTGATATCTAACATAATGCATGAAGAGATCCTGGAAAAACCATAGGCTGGTCAGAAAATCATTAGCAACGACATCTTCTACGAGAGGCTTTATTTTTCCATAAAAATATATTCGCTCAAAAAAGACACCGAAAGATGTTAATCGTAAATGAGAAGATTTGTTGCGGAGAAAAAGTAAGACGGATTCGTATTCACAAACATGGGAATTATACAGGAACAAGAAAAATCTTGGATTACTTTTTGAAAAAATAGAAATAGATTTTTTTGGAATATTATTCCAAATATAATACTTGTGAAGAAAAAGTACTAATAAATGCAAAGAAGAGGTGTCTTTTACCCAGTAGCGAAGGGTTTGAATTAAGATTTCCAGATGAATCGGGTAGGGTATTAGTACATCTGATACATAATTTAAATGTGGGAATTTGTCCTCTAAAAAAGGAAATATTGAATGAATTGATCGTAAATTATAATACTTTACGATTTTTGCCCCCGTTAAAGTTAAAGAAGATAATAATCGTAGGGAAAATGGAATTTCCACAACGACTGCAAATCCCTCTGATATCATTTGAGAATACAAATTCTTATTGAACCCAAAAACTATATTTTGGTGAGAATCATTAGCGGAAATAATCAAATGATTCTGTTGATACATTTGATTAATTAAACGTTTTACAATCAGTAAACTATATTGATTGTCATAACCCACATTTTCCAACAAATTCGATCTATTTAAACCATGATCACGAGCAAATGCATAAATATACTCCCGAAAGATAAGTGGGTATAGGAGGTTGTGTTTCCAAGATCTATCTAGTTCTAAATATCCGTGATATTCCGCCATTTGAATTAAATTTGAAATTTGAGACGAAAATAGGATATTGGGTTATCAAATGATACATAGTACGATAGAGTTAATCCAAGGTATTATATTAATAAAATAATAAAAAAAATGGATACCTCGTAAAAAGGTACGACTCATCAACAGACTCTCGATCCTCTCTTTTTTCACCCAATTGGTTTATGTTCATTCTCGGATAAGAAGATGGGTAGAAATCCTTTATTTTTGCAATCCAATCGCTCTTTTGATTTTGAAAAAAAAAAAAAAAAATTTTCTTTATCAATATACTGCCTTCTTCATACACATTTATCTACACCATATAATGGAGATGGAGATAACTAATAGTTAGGATTCATAAAAAATCGATAATACACTCATGGAAAAGCCTTTCCCGCGCCAAGCACTAATATAGTTTTAACATCTAATTAGATCAGGTAATCATTCAAAAATTAAGAACAGGAGCTCGTTACTTTTTGTTTTACTATAATTGTAACCTATAGTTAGGTTCTATCCATTTATTTACTAGACTCAACTTTCAATTTAGTTTGAATTTCTTTGCTTTTTAAATTGATTTTGTTCCAACCCAATAATTCAAACAATTTAAACAAGGATTTGGCCCTATCCCTATACAGTAAGAATGAAATATTCTTAGAATTCTCTATTGATACGACATGCTGCTTTTTCCATTCATTCCTTTCAGGATCAGTCGCGGTCTTACAAAAACTTTACCGATGGTATATACGAATCCCTTGCTTCATACAAATGTGTAAAAGATGCTAGCCGCACTTAAAAGCCGAGTACTCTACCATTGAGTTAGCAACCCGAACTAAAAAAATTAGAATGTATAGATACAACCGAAATCCCAATAAATAAAGAGAGTGAATTGTACGGCGCAATCAAAACATTTAAAAAAGTAAAAAAAAAAATATAAAAATTATGAACATAATAAAGATGAACAGATTTGATGAAAATAGAAAAAAAAAATTTCAGATAAAAATATAAAAGAAAATAAAAATATTTGTATACCAACTCTTGTCTTTTATGTTATCCATTATTATATGTTAATCATTTTATTAAAAAAAAAGACTTCTTGTATCACAACACATCCAATGAACCCTTTAATTTGAATAAAATAAAATCGATAGGACGGAGATAAAGAGATTCATTTATCTATGCTCAGATTATATTTATTTGATATACTGCTGTCAATATGAATGTTGAGAAAAGAATACAATAGAAAAATAGACAAAAAAAATAAGAATAATTTTAAGTTTGAATTTCAATTCAATTTTTCAATTTATTAAAATCAAAACAAAAACTAAGAATTTATGTTGGATTGGCACTACATATATAATCTACATATAGACAAAATAAAGGGTATAGACAGACGAATAAATTAAACAAATGAAGTATGAAAATCCCAGGTTTATTCAATTAATATCAGTCAATATTAAGTAAAAAAGGAAAGATTAACCCTTTGCTTTTTTCTTTGTTCATAGAATTCCACCGAAAAACGCCTATTGATATGAAAATAAACTTTTATCGTTATAAAAGAAGACATTATATAGTAGCAATAATGAATTAAATATGATAGAAATCGAAAAATCTCTACTGGAGAAAAAATAACAAAGAAAAGATTATACAAAACTCTATACAAATCATCCACACCCTATATAATTTATATATATTTCATTAATTGAATTTTGGTTGGTGATTAAGGCAAAGTTCCATAAAAACACCCGCCTTCTTTGAAATATCATAAACAGTTCCTGTAGGCTTAGCCCCTTTTTCAAGGAAATATAGAATAACAGGAACATTTAAATAGGTTTGATTCTTTATCGGATCATAAAAACCCACTTTCCGAAGAGCTCTTCCTTCTCTTCGGGATCGAACATCAATTGCAACGATTCGATAAATGGCTCATTGGGATAGATGTAGATAACCCCCCCGAGAAACGTATAAGAAGTTTTCTCCTCGTACGGCTCAAGAAAATTCAAGTTATGTATTAAATTCTAACGTCAAATACATCCCTAAAATCATCAAATCAATTAGACCAAAAATTTTCTTTCTTTATCATGATATGATTTAAATAATTGTTTCTTACTCTTTCGCCAACCAAAAAAATTATTCGTATTTTTAATTTGCAATCTCATAACTCAAGTTGGATAACTTCCAAAGGAAACCTTTATAAGCATTTCCTTTATTGAGCGGTCTCTAATCCCCTTTCTTTTTGTATGTCTCCTTTCGAATCTATTTTGATTCTTCATTTTAATCTAGTTCTAGTTGTTGAGACAATTGAAATGAAACGGGTATTTCCTTGTTATAGAATCCTTTATCTTTCTTTGCCTTGAATCATTGGGTTTAGACATTACTTCAGTGATCTTTAATCGTTTCAATAAAAATGGCAGCAACATACCATTTTTTGCGATTTCTTTCGATCAACGAATCATACGTACGAATGGTTGATTCCTGTGTAATACACTTTTGATTTGAATTTGAGCGAAAGGGTTTTACAAATTCCAAAAGATTTAACTTTTGAATTTGAGACTTGCTTGAATTGGATCCTTTCGATTTATATATCGAAAATATACTTAACAAAGTTGTCCCAATTTATTTTTATTAATTGATACTAACCCTAGATTCTTGCCTCCAATAAATGAATCAATACGTTCTGCTCGAGCTCCATCCTGTACGATACAGTTTACATCACAACCCCCCCGAGAGTTCTAATGGAACAGAACAAAGGATGTCGAACCAAAAGCACTTTCATTCCTATATAATATAAAAATGGTGGGTGTAAGAATCCACAGCGGATCGTGTCCTTCAAGTCGCACGTTGCTTTCTACCACATCGTTTTAAACGAAGTTTTACCATAACATTCCTTTAGTTTGGAACCAGTATGTAATTAATTCCATTATGGAATCATGAATAGTCATTGGTTCGGTCGGTACCTAGTAATCTAAATTTTCTTTTTTCTGCGACTTTGTCAGAAACCATATTTAATATAGAAATAAAAAAGAAAATTTAAACCCAGATATATATATTTATAAATATTAAAATTTCTACAAAATATATGATATTATATAAGTATATAATATGATAAAACATAAAAAAACTAAATAATAGAATAAATAATATATTTAATAATAAAAATAACATGAAAAAAATTCAAATAAATAACTTCTTTTTGAATCTGCATCTTCAAAGAACTTGATAGTGATAAAATAAATTCACCAATTTAGCACTTCTTCGAGTACTAAGAACTCATAAGAAATTATCAATTTCAGAGATGGATCACAAATAGATTCTAGTACATCTGCGTGTTATTTGAACTCGATTAAATTTGAAATTTGTGAAAAAGATATGATTCATAGAAGACTCATTTAAGAATAAAACTTTTTCAATATTATACTCTTAAACAGAAACAGAAGGTTGTTCAAAAAAGTAACCTTTATTCTGATAAAATATAAATCATCTATCATAATATATGTCATTTAAATATTTTATATTGGTTAAATCTGTGATAATATTATACTGTGTTGGGTGTGTGGACAGATATGCTCTGGGACGGAAGGATTCGAACCTCCGAATACCGGGACCAAAACCCGTTGCCTTACCACTTGGCCACGCCCCATTTATATTTAATACTAATAAACACTAATATTACTAATAAACACTAATATTGGTACTGGTTGTTCGTCAACTTCAGTCTAAATATTTATCAAATGGATTAGATTATTGATAGAATTTTTATATGTATAGATCGAGAATTAAACTGATGAATTTATTGATCATTACATATAATTCAATTAAGATATTGTATGAAAGTATGATTTATCCTATTCACTTTTGATTTGAGAATTGAAGTTGAAGAATTTTTGATTGGGCAAGTTTAAATCAAAGAAAAGAAGGTTTTTTGGTATATCTAATTTATTTTTATTCATTTACCCTTCTATAAATACCTCAACTTATTATTATTAATAACTCAATCAAAATAAATATAATTACCCTCAAGAACAAAATATTTCTTATGCTTAATATATTAAGTTTGATCTGTATCTGTCTTAATTCTGCCCTTTATTCAAGTAGTTTTTTCGTCGCCAAATTGCCCGAGGCCTACGCTTTTTTAAATCCAATCGTAGATGTTATGCCAGTAATACCTGTGCTTTTTTTTCTCTTAGCTTTTGTTTGGCAAGCTGCTGTAAGTTTTCGATGATATTTTTAATTTAATACTATTTTATTTAATACTGCCCTGGAAAAATTTATGATTTATTCGAAAAAAAAATTCTAACAATCGATAAGATCAGATAAGTCTTACAGTATGAACGCTCGATTGAAATTCTGGTATAGCTGTAATAAGTTGGGAACACCACATTTCACTTCCTTATTCAGACCTTTTTCCATTGGAAGACCTCTTGGAGTCTTACACAATGTCTAATTGTGAGTATAAAAGAAAATTTTTGGTAATTAAAAACTCCACTTTTCTTAAAAATGGAGTTTTTGAAAATTCTTGTATTTTTCTAATCTGAAAATAACTTTAGTTTATTTCTTGATTTGGTGTCAAAATAAAAATATAAAATATAGTAGGGTATGCAATCTAAAATACAAATATACAAATAGAGAATCTACTATCTTTTTTTTTCTAAAAAAATAATCTTGGAGATTCTGTAATGCTTAATCTAAAACTATTTGTTTACACGATAGTGATATTCTTTGTCTCTTTATTCATTTTCGGATTCCTATCTAATGATCCGGGGCGTAATCCTGGACGTGAAGAATAAAAAGAAAATAATGTTTTTTTTTTTGTTTTTCTTGCTCGATTTTGAAATGTTCTTTAGTAGAATTTTTGCTATTTCACATTTTTAACTATTAAAATAACTTAAAAAAAAGAACTCGCGAAAAATTCGAACGGAAATAAAAAGTTATCGCTGAAAAAGGAAAGAGAGGGATTCGAACCCTCGGTACGAAAAAATCGTACAACGGATTAGCAATCCGACGCTTTAGTCCACTCAGCCATCTCTCCGCAATTGACAAAGGATAATTACTATCTTACATAAGCAAAAATAAGGCTTGAAAAAGACTTTTATTTAGTTTATTTATATATATTTTTTTTAAGAAAAAATAAACCTAAAAAATAAATAAAAAAAAAAAAAGCCATCTTTGATTTTTTCCAAAGAAACCCTTTCTTTACCCGGCTTGGCCTGGTCAATACCTAGCTGGGCCGGGCCTCTTTTGTTCCAACCAATCAAATTAAAAAAACTTCTTTAATTTGAAAACACAAAAGCTTATTATTGATATTGAAACAATCATAAGAGGAACTATTTCGATTCCTTTTAATATATAATCCAAACGTCATTTCCTATCTTAATTTTTTATCTTTATATTTACTCTTTTTTTATTTTAAAAAAATATCAGTAAAGTCAATTTAAATAAATAAATAAAATACGATACGAAAACAAGGAAACTATGAATTCTTGAACAATGCATTTTTATGTTACGGCTTTAATAGTTTTGTCAAGCCATATCCGACAAAAACCTACAAGCAAAAGATTTTGTATTTAGTTATTTAAATGAGTCCTCGTTTCCTAATCTCATTACGTCCTCTCGTTAACGTTCTAATTTTCATGATTCTTTTTTGATCCTATCTTTTGATTACGAACAAGTTTATTGTTCGACAAAAAGCCGATTTATACACAATAATCGGATTGTAGCGGGTATAGTTTAGTGGTAAAAGTGTGATTCGTTAAATTAATCCCTTAATAGTTAAGGGGTCCCTTGGGTTGATTAATATCCCATTCCGATCAAAAACTTTATTTCGTAAAAAGGATTTACTCCTTTACCTCTCAATGAAAAATTCGAGGAAGAATATACATTCTCGTGATTTGTATCCAAAAGTCAATTAGAAATTGAAAAATTGGATATGAAATAACGAAACATAATTTTTTTTAAGTGGATCAATACTTCCAATTGAATGAGTATGAGTAAGGAATCCATGGATAAAGATAGAAAATTTATTTTTAATCGTAACTAAATCTTCAATTTTTAATTTTTTGTATAGGAAAAATTGAAGCAAAATAGCTATTAAAGAATGTCTTTGGTTTACTAAAGACATCGACAAATCTTTTAGCTCGATGGAAATGAAATCCTTTTCCTAAGGATTCATTTAAATAGAAATAGAGAACGAAGTAACTAGAAAGAGTGTTAGAATCCCCTCCTTTTCTATAAGGATCATCTAAAAAGCGGATTATTTTGAATACATTCAGACAGAAAAGCTAACATAGATGTTATGAGTCGAATTTTTTTAATTTTCTTCATATCTTACATTTGGAAATTTATCCATCTTCCATAAAGGAGCCGAATGAAACCAAAGTTTCACGTTCAGTTTTGAATTAGAGACGTTAAGAATGATAAATCAACGTCGACTATAACCCCTAGCCTTCCAAGCTAACGATGCGGGTTCGATTCCCGCTACCCGCTTGTGCTTACTTTATCGCTTAGTTCTAGTCAATATTTCTAGCAATCTCTCTATTATTTTAATATTATTTAAAATAAAT